AAATGTGGGAGAGATCAAGAAGATGCAGGGTAATTTATCTGATTGGCTAGTCAAGCATGAGCTAGTTCATAGATCTTTGGGCTTTGATTACCAAGGAATAGAGACTTTACAAATAAAAACTGAGGATTGGGACTCCATTGCTGTCATTTCATATGTATATGGTTATAATTATTTACGCTCCCAGTGCGCTTATGATGTAGCACCGGGTGGATTTTTAGCTAGTGTGTATCATCTTACGAGAATACAGTATGGTATAGATAAACCTGAAGAGGTATGCATAAAAGTCTTTGTCCCAAGGAATAATCCTAGAATACCATCTGTTTTCTGGGTTTGGAGAAGTGCGGATTTTCAAGAACGGGAATCGTATGATCTGTTGGGAATCTTTTATAATAATCATCCACGCCTTAAACGTATTTTGATGCCTGAAAGTTGGATAGGCTGGCCCCTACGTAAGGACTATATTACTCCAAATTTCTATGAAATACAAGATGCTCATTGAATGACAAGAAACTAATGTTAACTTATATAACAATGACACTACTTCAGAATTTATTCAAGTCAAGGAATATTTTTACGTCCTGTTTCAGATGAAACAGAGTAACTGGACTCTAATTCGTATTCTAGACGGGCTAAAAGCTAAAAAGGGGCTTCAATTCCCCAATTTGTATGCATTTCGTATGAGCAAAAAAAAAACAATAGAATAGGATGAATCAAAAAAGTTCTATACCATGTACCATGAACTTTGTACCGCGCATATTAATATTACTTAGAGGGATCTCAGGAAGTAAAATACAATTAAGTAAAGTATAAGTAGGAGTGAAAAAATAGAATAAATATAAAAACAAAATTAAGAAATACAATATGAAGGCTTAACATTTGGGTGAGAAAAAGCACAGTAAAAAAAAAAAGAGAGAGCATAATCCCATTTTGTTCTTTAACCAGACATAACATATATTTTACCCCATCTCAAAAAATGGAGATATATCCATACACTAACACTATACCATATATCTTAATATACCTAGATGAAGATAATTTAGGTATACATAATATAATTAAATTATAATGCTAGAGGCTATTAATGATAATTAATATATATCTCGATTAGTCTCGATTAATTTGTATTAATAATTATTTGATCCATTATTTACGTGTCAGGAACCAGATTTGAACTGGTGACACGAGGATTTTCAGTCCTCTGCTCTACCAACTGAGCTATCCCGACCTTTTCTCCCGCATTATCCTAGTAGAGCACTTTATCTATATCAATTAAAGGGACTAAAAAAGTAAGAAAGTATTAAAAAATCTTACCCAGCCCCTGAATTTATTAGATAAAAAAAGTAGTCTAGGAAGTATAGTTAAGTTAGTAATAAAAATAGGCTTTTATTGGGGATAGAGGGACTTGAACCCTCACGACTTATAAAGTCGACGGATTTTCCTTTTACTATAAATTTCATTGTTGTCGGTATTGACACGTAGAATGGGACTCTCTCTTTATTCTCGTTCGAATAATCGGTTTTTCAAAAGATCTATCAGACTTTGGAATGAATAATTTGATCACTTAATATTCGATTCTTCTTCCAACTTCGATTGGAATATCGAATGGAATAGATTCACAATAATTCTTAAATTTTTCATATATAATGGATTTGGGCTGCGATTAATCAATCGTTTACTATGTGAGTATGTATATCTACATATATAGGGCGGGTATCTTTTCAATAATTTTGATAGAAGGATTCCGGCTACTAGCACATGTAACGTAATCAACTCCATTTGTTAGAACAGCTTCCATTGAGTCTCTGCACCTATCCTTTTTTTATTGTAGTTTAATTTTGATATTATTAAAATAATATTAAAATTAAATAATATTAAAACTATAAATTACAAATTAAACCCTCCTTTTTTGAAAAAAAAAAGATTTGGCTCAGGATTGCCCATTTTTAATTCCGGGGTTTCTCTGAATTTGGAAGTTATCACTTAGCAGGTTTCCATACCAAGGCTCAATTTAATCAAGTCCGTAGCGTCTACCGATTTCGCCATATCCCCTTTTGCGACAGGATCTAGTTGTAATTCTATTCAACTCTTTTATTTATTTATCTTGGAATCGTTGCGTTGAATTAATTATCTAATGATTCTTATATCTAAAAAATGTATGCCACTTTTTTCGCTATCCTCTATAATTTCATTTTCATTGTATTGAATGAATCATATTAGTTCTAATCAGACATGATTCTATCATTGATGTGTCCCCAATTCAATATGAATAGATATATCCCACATATATATGTCTCCTCTCTTCATTTTGAGTTTAAAAGCGCGATTTGTAATACTGGAAGGATCGATACCCATTATTTTTTTTTTCGCCCTATCTTCTCCTTTCTGAATGAAAACAAAGGAATGTCTTATTCTAATTATAACTTTAATTAGAACTTGAATTGTATCTTTTATCTTTTCTTAGGCTGGATTCACTATCATTATATAATAATTTATAGAATATACAATATAATTAATTAGCATAATTTGGTGTAACTGCTCTAAGAAAGAATTAGACTTTTCTAAAATAATAATATCAAATTAATATTATATTATTATTAAGTAATAATATGGAAATGGAAATATTATTGATTTTATAGTATTATAATATAATTAAGTATATATTTATACTATAAATATATACTATAAAATATATACTATAAATAAAATTTAAATAAAATATTATAAAAAAATAAATATTAATTAAATTTTATTAATTTATAGCTGATATATCAAATATGGTAGTTTCCGGAATCCCTATTCACTATTTCTATTTCTGCTATGTGAGCGTGAGCCCGCTTAGCTCAGAGGTTAGAGCATCGCATTTGTAATGCGATGGTCATCGGTTCGATTCCGATAGCCGGCTTTTATCTATCGATTTTTCCATTATTGATGATCTCTTCTCCCCCCCTTTCTTCAAATATCGGTCGCTGATCTATTATATCGTATTAACATGAATAAAAAATGGATTGGAGTGGAACGATTAGATCTCTCACAAAATAAATAATAAAACAGAGACTTAACTTCCTTACTATCATATACAAATACAAAAAATCTAGATATTGATACAATGCATTCCATTCTATTTTCATTCTACTGAAGTATTGTATACTTCAGTAGATTTAGCCTTGCATTGTTTATCCTTTAGTTCAGTCTTAATTTAGATTTTTATTTAAAAATTTCAATAAAATAAAAAGGAGTTTTATGTCTCGTTACCGAGGGCCTCGTTTCAAAAAAATACGCCGTCTGGGGGCTTTACCTGGATTAACTAGTAAAAGGCCTAGATCTGGAAATGATCTTAAAAACCAATTGCGTTCTGGGAAAAAATCGCAATATCGTATTCGTCTAGAAGAAAAACAGAAATTGCGTTTTCATTATGGTCTGACAGAACGACAATTACTTAGATATGTACATATCGCTGGAAAAGCCAAAGGGTCAACAGGTCAGGTTTTACTACAGCTACTTGAGATGCGTTTGGATAACATACTTTTTCGATTGGGTATGGCTTCAACCATTCCTGGAGCCAGACAATTAGTTAACCATAGACATATTTTAGTTAATGGTCGTGTAGTAGATATACCAAGTTATCGTTGCAAACCCCGAGATATTATTACTACGAAGGATAAACAAGAATCGAAAGCTCTGATTCAAAATTATATTGCTTCATCGCTCCGCGAGGAATTGCCAAAACATTTGACTATTGACTCATTCCAATGTAAAGGATTAGTAAATCAAATAATAGATAGTAAGTGGATTGGTTTGAAAATAAATGAGTTGTTAGTCGTAGAATATTATTCCCGTCAGACTTGAACCTAATAAAAATAACAAAGAAAGGTTCAGACAATTTGACTTTATACCATACCCTTTTTGTCGAAGGAAATCTATTTTAGAGCCGTGATCCACATTTTTCTTAGTCACGTATCACAAATAGATCTGCAGTAATATTTTTTTTCTTTTTTAGTTTTCTCATATTTGTATTTGACGTACCACAGTAATGTAATTAGGAATAGAGAATCTCTTCAAATCAAGTTCTTACTTACTGTTGGAATAATGCTATCCATTGTTATTTTATTTGATACATTGTGGTCGGTAACATTGGTGACTCGATAGAAACGGAAAGAGAGGGATTCGAACCCTCGGTAAGCAAAAGCCTACATAGCAGTTCCAATGCTACGCCTTGAACCACTCGGCCATCTCTCCTTCATAATCTTATTATTGGCCATAAACCGAGTGAAGTGAATAGCGAGTCATTCATATTAGTACACTATGGGTACGACCAATCAATGGTTCCATAGGAATAAAAGATTCCTTTCAACTTTCATAATTTCCCCACAGCAATTTACTTAATGGATTTTTCTATTTCAATTGTATGATACATACGCTTTATGCAAATCAAAGAGATGGTTACTCTCCTCGATTTTTTCATGGAATCATTATTCCATTCTTTATTTTTCCTCTTTTCTTTTGATTACAACCAAATAAAAACTTTTCGAGTTACCAGAATCTATAGTAAAATAAAGTCCTTGGTTAGTCAACTTAGATAAAATTATAGGAAATCCAATCTGATTCAAATATTTCATATCTCATCCCCCCTGTCCAAAAGGGCACAGGAAGATCCACATCTTTTTTAGAATTAGTCTATTTTTATGATATTTCGTACTACTGTACAATTTTGTGGAATCATTTTCTTTTGTGAAAATGGGAAGAATTATAGAATGGATTGTTAATTATGCCTAGATCCCGGATAAATGGAAATTTTATTGATAAGACTTCTTCAATTGTAGCCAATATCTTATTACGAATAATTCCGACAACTTCAGGGGAAAAAAAGGCATTTACCTATTACAGAGATGGTGCGATTTGATTCTTTTATTGCTTTTTTAGATCTTACTTAATCTGAGAGATGGTTTGGGATATAAAGAAAGAAATTATTTAAATATTAAATAAACCGACGCTTGGTGAAG